AACGGAAGAGATCCGAGTGAATGGAAAGGAAAAAACAAAGGATGAATTTCACTTTAAATTTAAAGAGGCACGCTATCAAGATCAAGATAGCCCAGTTTACGAAGATTCTGATCTGGAGACCCATCAAGAGAATTGGGAATTGGGAAGACTGAAAGAAGAGAAAAAGAAAAGAATGAATAAAATGAATATGTGGGTTGACAAAACTTTTGTCTCTTTTCTTTTCGATTTTAAGCGATGGAATCGTCCATTACGATATATAAAAAATAAGAAATTAGAAAATGCTTTACGCAATGAAATGTCACAATTCTTTTTTTTTACATGTACAAGTGATGGGAAACAAATAATATCCTTTACATATCCGCCCAGTTTATCGACTTTTTCGGAAATGCTAGAACGAAGAATTTCTTTATACATAATAGAAAAACTATACGACGAAGATCTTTATAATTCTTGGATTTATACTAATGAAAAAAAAAAGTGCAATTTGAACAATGAATTGAAAAGCCGAATCCAAATTCTAGAAAAAAATGAGGGATCCTCTAGTCTGGATATGCTTGAAAAAAGAACCATATTATGTGATGATGAAAAAAGAAAAAAATGCTTGCCAAAAGCATATGATCCTTTTTTCAACGGACCATATCGAGGAACGAGAAAAAAATTAGATTCACACGCAATCATGAATACTTATACAGATACAGAAGATTTAGTAGAATCTTTTTTTATAAATAAGATTCATGATCTACTTATTAATGATTCCGTAGAACTCCACCGTCAATCATTTTTGAATTCTAAAGAAGAAAAAGGAATTGATTCAGAAAGTCAAGCAAAATATTTGCAATTTGTATTTGATGTAATTACAACACATACAAAAGATCAAAAAACAATGAAAAAAAGATCTATTGGAATTAGAATAGAAGAAGTCAGTAAAAAGGTTTCTCGATGGTCATACAAATTAACCGAGAATTTGGAAGAAGAGGAAGAAGAAAATGAAGAAGAATTGGAGGAAGACGATCATGAGATTCATTCAAGAAGAGCCAAACTTGTGGTAATTTATAACGATAATGATCAGAATACCAATCAGAATACCAATTCTATTTCTAGTATTCAGAATACTAGTAACAATGATAAAAACGATGATCAAATGGAAGAGGGAGAGGTGGCTTTGATACGTTACTCACAACAATCGGATTTTCGTCGCAATCTAATCAAAGGATCCATGCGCGCTCAAAGACGTAAAACAGTTATTTGGGACCTCTTTCAAGTAAATGTACATTCCCCACTTTTTTTGGATCGTCTAGACAAAATGTCTTTTTTTTCGTCTTTTGATATCAACGAAATGAAGAATATAATTTTTAGGAATTGGATGGGCAGAGAACAAGAATCAGAATTAAAAATTTCCTATTTTGAAAATGACGATAAAAAAGAAGAAAAGGAGAAAGAGGAAAAAAGATATAAAAACGAACAGATAGAAATATCAGAAGCTTGGGATGCTTTTATATTTACTCAAGTAATAAGAAGTTTGATGTTAATAACCCAATCTTTTCTTAGAAAATACATTCTATTGCCTTCATTAATAATAGCCAAAAACCTTTTCCGTATGTTCTTATTCCAAATTCCCGAGTGGGACGAGGATTTTAAGGAATGGAATAGAGAAATCCATATTAAATGCACCTATAATGGTGTTCAATTATCAGAAACAGAATTTCCCCAAGATTGGTTAATAGATGGTATTCAGATAAAGATTCTATATCCTTTCTGTCTAAAACCTTGGAGAAAATCTAAGGCACAATCTCATCCTAGAGATCTAATGAAAAAAAAAGAGAAAAAAACAAATTTTTGTTTTTTAACGGTCTGGGGAATGGAAGCGGAACTTCCCTTTGGTTCTCCCCGAAAACGACCTTTTTTTTTTGAACCTATTTATAAAGAACTCCAAAAAAGAAAAAAAAAGGTGAAAAAGAGATTTTCACAAGTTTTAAAATCTTTAAATAAAAAAATAAAATCCTTTCTAAAAATTAGAAAAGAAAAAACAAAAGGGGTCGTTCAAGTTATCAAACTACTAATGAAAAAACTGGAGAAAGTAAATCCAATTTTCTTATTTGAATTAAGGAAAGAAAAAGTATATGAACCGAACGAAAACAAAAAAGATTTCAAAAGAAATAATAAGATTCTTCGCGAATCGTCCGTTCTAAATCGAAGGATGAATTGGTTCAATTATTCACTAATAGAAAAAAGAATGAAAGATCTTTCTGATAAGACAATCAAAATCAGGAATCAAATTGAACAAACCGCAAAAGACAAGAACAAAAAAGAAATAGTTCTAATTTCTGATAATAAAGGATCGGGATCACAGAAACATATTTGGAAAATATTAAAAAGGAAAAATATCCGATTAATGCGTAAATCACACTACTTTATCAAATCATTCATTGAAAAAATATACATAGATATTTTGCTATGTACCATTACCGTTTCTAAGATAAATGCACAACTTTTCTTTGAATCAACAAAAAAGATCTTTAATAAATCCATTTACAACAATGAAATAAATCAAGAACAAGAAGGAATTGATGAAACAAATCAAAATACAATGAATTTTCTTTTGACTATAAAAAGATTAAAATCGTTTTCAAATACTGATAATACTACGAATAGCAATCAAAATTCCAATACTTATTGGAACTTATCTTCCCTGTCCCAAGCATATGTTTTTTACAAAATATCACAAAACCAATTACTTAATAAGTATCAATTGAGACCTGTACTTAAATATCAAGGTAGCTATCCTTTTTTTAAGGATAATTTAAAAGACTATTGTATGATACATGGAATATTTAACTCACATAATAAAATTCATACGTATGTAATGAACGAATGGAAAAATTGGTTAAAAGGTCATTATCAATACGATTTATCTCAAAAAAAAAGGTCTCCATTAGTACCTAAAGAATGGCGAAATAGAATCAATAAACATCGTATGATTCAAAACAAGGAATCAAACCAATTGGATTTATATCAAAAATACCAATTTATTTCTTCCATGAAAAAAAATGACTATGCAGCAAATTCATTTCTGAGTCAAAAAGACAAATGGAAAAAACATTACAGATATGATCTTTTCTCATATAAATACATAAACCTTCCTAATTTATACATTTCTGGATCAACATTAGAAATAAACGGGGACCAAGAAATTCCATCTCATTTCAATATATCGAAACCTGAATCATTTTATGTATTGGTAAGTATACCTAGTAATGATTATCTAGAAAAAGGATATCTTATTGATAGGAATACAAATTTGGATAGAAAATATCTTGATTGTAGAATTCTTCATCTTTGTTTTAGAAATAATATTGAGATCTGGACCGATGCACATATTGGTATCAAGATTCAGAAAGATACTAAGACTGAAATTAAGAATTTAAAAAAAATGGAAAAAAAAGATCTTTTTTTTCCTACAATTCATCAAGAGATCAAACCATGCAATCAAAAAAGAAACTTTTTTGATTGCATGGGAATGAATAAAGAAAGGTTCTATGATACCGCATCAAATCATGATACTATATCCAATCTAGAAACTTGGTTCTTCCCAGAATTTGTGCTACTGTTTGATGTATATAAAATGAAACCTTGGATCATCCCAATCAAATCACTCTTTTTTAATTTTTCTATAAATGAAAAAAGTAAAAGCATTAACGTAAATCCAAAGAAATCATCTAATAAAAAAAAAGATCATGAATTAGGAAATTCCAAGCAGGAAGAGAATGAACAACAGGTCCAAGGAAATCTTGTATGGAATCTACGAAAAATAAAAAAAGAAAATCAAAAAACTGTTGAAGAAGATTACGCAAGATTAGAAATGAAAAAGGTTCTAAAAAAAAAACAATATAAGAGCAAGAATGAAATGGAACTAGATTTCTTTTTGAAGAAATATTTAATTTTTCAACTAAGATGGGCTGATCCCTTGAAGAAAAAAATAATGAAAAATATCAGGATATATTGTCTCCTACTTAGACTAAGAAATCCAAAGGAAATTGCTATATCTTCGATTCAAAGAGGTGAAATAAATATAGATGAAATGCTGATTCAAAAGGACCTAGTTCTTGCAGAATTGATAAGAAAGGGAATATTTCTTATTGAACCAATTTGTCTATCTATACAAAGGAAAGGAAAATCTATTATATATCAAACTATGGATATTTCATTGGTCGATAAGAAAAAGCATCAAACAAAGAAAAAATACACAAAAAAAGGATATATTGAGAAAGGGAGATTTGAAAAATCCATTGCACGACACAGCAACATATTTTTGAGTGGAGACAAAAATGATTATGATTTACTTGTTCCTGAAAATATTCTATCTCCCAGACGTCGTAGAGAATTTCGAATTCGAATTTGTTTCAATTCCCGGAATTTTCATGTTGTGGATAGAAATACAAGATTTTGCAATGAAAACAAAATAAGAAACTGTGGACAATTTTTGAATGAGGACAAACATATTAATACAGATAGAAAAGATTTCATGAAATTCAAATTGTTTCTTTGGCCCAATTTTCGATTAGAAGATGTAGCTTGTATGAATCGCTATTGGTTTGATACCAATAACAGCAGTCGTTTCAGTATGTCAAGAATACATATGTATTCACAATTCAGAATGAATTCAATTCCAATGAAAAATGAAAAAAATCTATAGTGGATTTCCTACATATCGTATATCGTGTAACATATTTGGTAGATTAATAGATGAAAGCCGAAACATATACACTGTGTAACATTCTACTACATGATGCTGATTTCATAGTGTATCAATTTTCATTAGGAATAACGGAATCCTTTTAAGTAAAAAGGAATTTTTTTCTTTCGTGAATACATATATGTTTTGTATATTTGGATCAAATATACAAAACATAAAAACATAAACCACATAAAGAAAAAACAAAGTAGTAGTATGAATGAAATCCAATTTTGATGTATACTAGATGAAAATAACTTACATAAGAAATATTATTATTTTTCCTGATCCGTAAAATTCACAGAAAAGAAAGATAGAAATCTTAATTTATGGTCAAAAATTCATTCATCTCAGTTATTACACAAGAAGAAAAAGAAGAAAATAGTGGGTCTGTTGAATTTCAAGTATTCCATTTCACCAGTAAGATACGGAGACTTACTTCACATTTAGAATTGCACAAAAGAGATTTTTTATCGCAAAGAGGTCTACGAAAAATTCTGGGAAAACGTCAACGATTATTGACTTATTTGTCAAAGAAAAAGAAAGTGCGTTATAAGAAATTAATGGATCAGTTAGATATTCGGGAACCAAAAACTCGTTAATTAAATTTGAATTTCTTATTTGAGTTTCTTATTATTTTATTCTTATTATCCTTGTTCTTTTTTATTTTTTTCATTCTTTTCTTATTATTATTAGTTCAGTTATTATTTTTTTTTTAGATTTTTCATTTTAAGAATTTCATGAAATAATGAATTAAGGAAAAAATATGACTGTACCGGCTACAAGAAAAAATCTCATAATAGTCAATATGGGTCCTCACCACCCATCAATGCATGGTGTTCTTCGGCTGATCGTTACTCTGGATGGTGAAGATGTTATTGACTGTGAACCTATATTGGGCTATTTACACAGAGGGATGGAAAAAAGAGCGGAGAACCAAACAATTATACAATATTTGCCTTATGTAACACGTTAGGATTCTTTAGCTACTATGTTCACAGAAGCAATAACAGTAAATGCACCAGAACGATTGGAAAGTGTTCAAGTGCCTAAAAGGGCCAGTTATATCAGAGTTATTATGCTGGAGCTGAGCCGTATAGCCTCCCATTTGTTATGGCTTGGCCCTTTTATGGCCGATATTGGTGCACAGACTCCCTTTTTCTATATTTTAAGAGAGAGGGAATTAATATATGATCTATTCGAAGCCGCCACAGGTATGCGGATGATGCATAATTATTTCCGCATCGGAGGAGTAGCTGCGGATTTACCTTATGGCTGGATAGATAAATGTTTTGATTTCTGTGATTATTTTTTAACAGAAGTTGTTGAGTATCAAAAGCTCATTACGCGAAATCCCATCTTTTTGGAACGAGTTGAAGGAGTGGGCATTATTGGTGGGGAGGAGACAATAAATTGGGGTTTATCAGGACCAATGTTACGAGCTTCTGGAATCCAATGGGATCTTCGTAAAGTTGATCGCTATGAGTGTTACAATAAATTTGATTGGGAAGTCAAATGGCAAAAAGAAGGCGATACATTAGCTCGTTATTTAGTAAGAATCGGTGAAATGCAAGAATCCATAAAAATCATTCAACAGGCTCTAGAAGGAATTCCTGGAGGGCCTTATGAAAATTTAGAAAACCGACGTTTTCATAGGACAAAGGATTCCGAATGGAATAATTTTGAATATAGATTTATTACTAAAAAACTTTCACCCAATTTTGAATTGTTAAAACAAGAACTTTATGTAAGGGTAGAGGTCCCAAAAGGAGAATTAGGAATTTATTTAATAGGAGATAGTAGTGTTTTCCCCTGGAGATGGAAAATTCGTCCACCCGGTTTCATCAATTTGCAAATTCTTCCCCAGCTAGTTAAAAGAATGAAATTGGCTGATATCATGACGATACTAGGTAGTATAGATATCATTATGGGAGAAGTTGATCGTTGAAATGATAATTGATACGACAGAAGTACAAACTATTAATTCTTTTTATAGATTAGAATCCTTAAAAGAAGTCTATGGATTCATATGGATTTTTGTCCCCATTTTAATCCTTGTATTAGGAATCACAATGGGGGTATTAGTCATTGTGTGGTTAGAAAGAAAGATATCTGCAGCAATACAACAACGTATTGGACCTGAATATGCCGGCCCGTTAGGAATTCTTCAAGCTTTAGCGGATGGGACCAAACTACTTTTGAAGGAGGATCTTCTTCCATCTAGAGGTAATATTCGTTTCTTTAGGGTCGGACCCTCTATAGGATTTATATCAATTTTACTAAGTTATTTAGTAATTCCTTTTGGATATCACCTTGTTTTAGCTGATCTCAGTATAGGTGTTTTTTTATGGATTGCCTTTTCAAGTATTGTCCCCATTGGTCTTCTTATGTCAGGATATGGATCAAATAATAAGTATTCCTTTTCAGGCGGTCTACGAGCTGCAGCTCAATCGATTAGTTATGAAATACCATTAACTCTATGTGTGTTAGCAATATCTCTACGTGTGATTCGGTGGAACATGAACTCTTTTTTATCTATTTTCTAGAAAATAGATAAAAAATGAATTGAGATTTCAAGACTATAAAATAGAAATATAATTCATAGAATTCAATATGTAAATATGAATATCAAAGAATAAAAGAAATATTTTTTTTATTAATTTCTTTATCTTCACTTACTTTATACTTACTTTATTAAAGTATTAAAGTCTAAATTCAAGTATAAAGTTTCTAAATTCAATAAAGAAATTCAATGTCTTGAATAAATATCTTCATCTTTTTTATGAAAAATTTCAGTTCGATGAGTTAAACCAGATAGTTATATGAGTGAAACAAAACTGCTCCTCAATTTGCAGTAAAACAAGAAGAATCTCATTCCCTAGGTACAAGAAGAAAATTGAAGTAAACATAAGTTGTTTACCCCAAGATTGAGATTCTTTTATTAGTCGTCATATCTTGAAGCGGATGCAAAAGATCAACTGTATTTATTACTATACTGGGGATCTATCAAAAAGAAGCGGGCAGTTAGGAACACCAAAGTACGCAAAGGATAAGTAATGGAAATAATGTAAGGTATCAAAAAAAGGTATTTTTGCATAAAACTTTGCATAAAACGAATCATAATAAGGGCTTGAAATTGGTAGAAATGATCAAGCAGTACTTCCCCACGATTCCGATCTAGAGTATGCTACTATTCGCTGATTAAATAAATGACTATCAAGAACGAATTAATCCTTTATTTTCTTTCCCTTTTTTTTTTTTCAGAAAGAAGAACAGGAACAAGACAAATAGAATGCAATACAATAATAGAATAAAAAAGAAGAAAATGGGAATAATAAGAAAATATTTCTTTCTTCATACATATGCATATGGGAATTCTTATCATTATTCATTAACTAATGCCCAATTCTTTCTATTTATGAATATAACGAGTATTTTATTGAAGGATTAAGTTATTGCTGAACAAAGAGAATTTTTGATTATTTTCATTATAATATCATTATAAGGGATGAGATCAATTCAGAAGTGCTTTTTCTTATTCTAGCAGACAGAATCTTATTGGTCGAATTGAGGGCTCTCCAATCTCCAATTTATCTTTACATTGATTGTATTTACCTAAGGTCCAAGCCAAGGAGAGCAATAATACTGAACTAGTCCTTACCTTACATTTCTTTGTGGCCATATAGGAGCCGTATGAAACTTAGGTTTCATGTACGGTTTTGGAATAGCGATGGGAGCAGTGATGCTATCATCGACTAGAATTATCTAACAGTTCAAGTACAGTTGATATAATTGAGGCACAGTCCAAATATGGTTTTGGGGGATGAATCTGTGGCGTCAGCCCATAGGGTTTCTAGTTTTTCTAATTTCTTCTCTAGCAGAATGTGAAAGATTGCCTTTTGATTTACCAGAAGCAGAGGAGGAATTAGTAGCAGGTTATCAAACCGAATATTCAGGTATAAAATACGGGTTCTTTTATCTTGCTTCTTACCTAAATCTATTAGTTTCTTCATTATTTGTAACAGTTCTTTACTTAGGTGGGTGGAATTTTTCTATTCCGTACATATCTCTTACTGAACTTTTTGGAATAAAGAAAATGTTTAGAGTCTTTGTAATAGCAATTAGTATCTTTATTACATTAGCTAAAGCTTATTTGTTTCTGTTCATTCCTATCACAACAAGATGGACTTTACCTAGGATGAGAATGGATCAATTAGTAAATCTTGGATGGAAATTTCTTTTACCTATTTCTCTAGGTAATCTATTATTGACAACTTCTTTTCAACTTGTTTCACCATAAACTATAAATAAAAATAAGAAATTAAGAGAAAAAAATAATGAATATTATATATTCATAACTTATCTCAACCAAGAGAAAGAAACATAAATCTTATTCATGGATATATAAAATATGTTACCTATGGTTACTGGGTTCATGAATTATGGCAAACAAACAATACGAGCTGCAAGGTACATTGGACAAAGTTTCATAATTACCTTATCCCATACAAATCGTTTACCTGTAACTATTCAATATCCTTATGAAAAATCAATCACATCAGAGCGTTTTCGTGGTCGAATCCACTTTGAATTTGATAAATGTATTGCTTGTGAAGTATGTGTTCGTGTATGTCCAATAGACCTTCCCATTGTTGATTGGAAATTTGAAAAAGATATTAAGAAAAAACAATTGCTTCATTATAGTATTGATTTTGGTGTCTGTATATTTTGCGGTAACTGTGTCGAATATTGTCCAACAAACTGTTTATCGATGACTGAAGAATATGAGCTTTCCACTTATGATCGTCACGAATTAAATTATAATCAAATTTCTTTAGGTCGGTTACCAATGTCAATAATTGGAGATTACACAATTCAAAAAATTATGGATTCAACAAATCAAATGAAAAAATAAAAAACCCTTGCTTAGTTCAAGAACGATTACCAATTACTAATTACTCTAATTACTAAGAACTAAGATTTGGTTTGGAATTTTGGAATAAATTTGGAATAAAGTAGTATTAGCCAAATAACTTTCTTTTATCTATCTAATTCTTTTTCATTCAATTAGTAAGGTATCATATAAAAAAAGAGTTCCTTTCCTGGACCCTTAGTAAGGTCATGAAATATTTCAACTTATTTATTTATCTTTTATTTTCTAATGGATTTACCTGAACCAATACATGATATTCTTGTAGTATTTCTGGGATCAGTTCTTATATTAGGAGGTCTGGGAGTAGTATTACTTACCAATCCCATTGATTCTGCCTTTTCATTGGGATTGGTTCTTGTTTGTATATCCTTATTTTATATTTCATTGAATTCCTATTTTGTAGCTGCCGCACAGTTCCTTATTTATGTGGGAGCCATAAATGTATTAATCATATTTGCTGTGATGTTCATGAACGGTTCAGAATATTCCAATGATTCCTATTTATGGACCTTTGGAGATAGGATCACTTCACTGGTTTGTACAAGTATTTTCTTTTCATTAATGACTACTATCCCAGATACGTCATGGTCCGGAATTTTTCGGACTACAAGATCAAATCAGATTATAGAACAGGACTTAATAAGTAACGTTCAACAAATTGGGATTCATTTATCCACAGATTTTTATCTTCCTTTTGAACTCATTTCTATAATTCTTTTAGTTTCTTTGATAGGTGCAATTACTATGGCTCGTCAATAATAGAATTCTAATATAATAAGAAATAAAGAAATAAGAACTTCCTTTTTTAAGATTAAAGAATGAAAATGGATTTAATCTATTTTGTTTCAATCTACTGTGAATATCTTCTTTTGTTATGTAATTCTTCTAGTCTAGTTAACTGAATCGGTTTCATTTTTGTTCATATTGAAATCAATCGAGATAGATGAGGGATTTATCAATGATGTTAGAGCATGTACTTTTTCTAAGTGTTTATTTATTTTCTATCGGTATCTATGGACTGATCACAAGCCGAAGCATGGTTAGAGCACTTATGTGTCTTGAGCTTATACTGAATTCGGTGAATATAAATCTTGTCACATTTTCCGATATATTTGATAGTCGGCAATTAAAAGGAGAAATTTTCTCAATCTTTGTTATAGCTATTGCGGCTGCTGAAGCAGCTATTGGGCTAGCTATTGTTTCGTCGATCCATCGTAACAGAAAATCAACTCGTATCAATAAATCGAATTTGCTGAATAATTAGTTAGAATTCTTCTATTTTTATTTTCACATAGAAATCAAAACATAAGACTTTTAGATATTATATTCTAAATAGAATATAATAGAATTAGAATAATAAGATAATAGAATATTTTTATTTTTCTTTCTTCTCTTTTTTCATATAGATTTATGATTTAGAGTTACGAACTTATTCTATAACTAACCTAATAACAAACGTATTCATCTGATATATAATATATCATAATATCCTTAATTTAATATCATAATATCCTTAATTTAATTCTATTTCTATATACTAGTTTCTATATACTAGAATCTTTCTATATGTATATGAATCTATATAGATTCATATACATATAGAAAGATAGTAAAATTCACATGAATTGAATTATATTTCATGATTATTGAAATGGAAATCAAAGTATCTTGGCCCTTTCTCATAAACAAATTAGAAAATCTATTGATTCTTCAAATTTTGATAAATCATTGATTCGTCTGGTGTCTACAATAGAAAATATATGATTTATTTCATTTTCTTATCTTATTTTACCAGATCGAAAATCTTTTGTGTTCAAAACTGGAATTTATAGACCCAATGTCACATTCAGTAAAGATTTATGATACATGTATAGGATGTACCCAATGTGTTCGAGCTTGCCCCACGGATGTATTGGAAATGATACCTTGGGACGGATGTAAAGCTAAGCAAATTGCTTCTGCGCCAAGAACCGAGGATTGTGTAGGTTGTAAAAGATGTGAATCCGCTTGTCCAACGGATTTTTTGAGTGTCCGTGTTTATTTATGGCATGAAACAACTCGCAGCATGGGTCTTTCTTATTGATATGTGATATGTGACAAAAAACTCCACTTGAATCATTTGATTCCTCTTTACCGACAAAACCCCGTGCTCGAGAAAAGAAAATAGATTATTCTTTTCCCGAGCACGGACTTTTCTGGTCTAATTTTATCTTGTCTTTATCACGAGTTATTTTCCTTGGTTAACAATACTTCTTGTTTTGCCCATATTCGCGGGTTCTTCAATTGTCTTTTTCCCTAATAGGGGAAATAAGGTGTATAGGTGGTATACTCTATGTATATGTATCCTAGAGCTCCTTCTAATGACTTATGTATTTTGTTATCATTTCCAATTGGACGATCCATTAATCCAATTGAAGGAGGATTATAAATGGATCAATCTTTTTGATTTTCACTGGAGACTGGGAACCGATGGACTTTCCATAGGACCCATTTTACTGACAGGATTTATCACTACTTTAGCTACTTTAGCAGCTTGGCCAGTTACTCGAAATCCGCGATTTTTCTATTTCTTGATGTTAGCAATGTATAGTGGCCAAATAGGATCATTTTCTTCTCGAGACCTTTTACTTTTTTTCATCATGTGGGAATTAGAATTAATTCCTGTTTACTTACTTTTATCCATGTGGGGAGGAAAAAAACGCCTGTACTCGGCTACAAAGTTTATTTTGTGCACTGCCGGAGGTTCCATTTTTCTCTTAATAGGAGTTCTAGGTATGGGTTTATATGGTTCCAATGAACCAACATTAGATTTAGAAAAATTAGCTAATCAATCGTATCCTGCAGCATTGGAAATAATATTCTATTTTGGTTTTCTTATTGCTTATGCTGTCAAATCGCCGATGATACCCCTACATACATGGTTACCAGATACCCACGGGGAAGCACATTACAGTACATGTATGCTTTTAGCTGGAATATTATTAAAGATGGGAGCATATGGATTTATTCGGATCAATATGGAATTATTAGCTCACGCTCATTCTAGATTATCTCCCTGGTTGGTTATAGTAGGAATAATACAAATCATTTATGCAGCTTCAACTTCTCTCGGTCAACGCAATTTAAAAAAACGTATTGCCTATTCTTCCGTATCTCACATGGGTTTCATAATTATAGGAATTGGTTTTTATCCTGATTTCGTTCTCCCGTTATCGGTTGACAAGGTACAAGTTCTATTATCTAATTATTTTTATAGATACTAATTCTTTTTTTAGATTCAATATTAAATGAAATAAATTTTATTAATTGGAAAGAAAGTCTTAGAATTATTTGACTTTCATATTTTCACGATTCTTCGTTGTACAATGAAAAAAAAAGGGAAGGGTGAATTAGAATTGTAATGAGATACATCTAAAGTTTTTGAGAACCATTTGAATAATTCCTCTATTTAAACGGTTCTCAAAAACTCGCACAAATTTTCATTGTATTGTGTATCAGACGATTTTTTTATGTATTCTTCATGTATTTTCTTTTATTCAATTAAATATTCATTGGAATGAACCATAACTATGGAACCCGATTCCTAATAGATTGATCCCAAAATAGCATATCCAAATTAGGAGAAATCCTATAGAAGCTACAAATGCCGAATTTGTCCCTTGATCTTGCAATTTTGGATTTGTTCTAGTATGTAAATAAATTGCAAATATGGTCCAAGTAATAAATGCCCAAGTTTCCTTAGGGTCCCAATTCCAATAAGAACCCCATGCTTCATTAGCCCATACTGCTCCAGAAAGAATGCCTATGGTTAAAAAGGTAAACCCTAAACTAATGACACGATAACTCCAATAATCCAAACGCTGAATTAATTGATATTTGTAAAAATTTTGAAATGAGAAGAAAGAAGTATTTTTTAATACACTTCCTTTTTGGTTCAAATATTCCATATCACCAAAGAAAAACAACTTCCTTAAACTGAAAAGATTCTTGTTTTTCAAAAAAGAATCGATTCTTTTTTGAAATGTAATCACTATAAGAGCAACTGATAATAACGATCCGCATAAAAGAGCTGCATAGCTCAATAGCATCATACTGACATGCATCATTAACCACTGAGATTGTAGAGCAGGTACTAATATTGCGGGTTGATGCATTTCAGTTGAAAGACCCGACGTGGCGAAACCTTGGGTAAAAATGGCACTTGGTGCAGTTATTGCGCTTAAATCATTTTTATGATTCCCAAGATACGGAATCATATGAATAATGGATAAACTCCATGAAAGGAAGATTAACGATTCGTATAAATTACTTAAGGGAAAATGTCCCGAAGAAATCCAACGAATAACTAAAAACCCTGTTATAGAGAAAAAAGTAGCTATCATCCCTTTTTCTGACGAATTATGTAATCCTTCGATTTCGTAGACTAATAAGTTCATCAAATGAATCAGAATCACAATTGAGATGATCGAAAAGGAAATATGAGTTAATATATGTTCTAAGGTTGCAAATATCATAAAGAAGAGTCCCTTTGAAATAATTATAATTGAAATCGTGGAGGGGATTAAATAGAATCTAAAAGAGAATATTTAAGATATTCTCTTTTAAATTCTATTAGATCTATTGTGTCTATATTATTAATATGAATAATTCTTTATGCCGCCACTCGGACTCGAACCGAGATGCTCTAGCACTGCTTCCTAAGAGCAGCGTGTCTACCAATTTCACCATGGCGGCTTACCTTAAATAATTTAAACTTAAATAATTTCAATATTTAAATAATAATAATAATATAATAGGAAATTCATGTTGAATTGTCGATATTCAATAGAGTTTAGGAAACAATGAAGAAAGATGCATTTCCAGATGAATGGAAATGTGAAATATAAAGAAAATATCAATAATACTTCATTAGTATCTTCGTAAGTTCAGTTTGAATAATCAACCTTTCCGTACTAGAAACTAGAAACCTAGCTCTTGTTTATCCAGAAGAGTCAGAACTCAATAGTTTCGTTCTCAGTCGGGGTATAAAATTCATAATTTTTTTCTAACGATTTTGAGATCCAACACCTTAGTATAAAGTAGAATGAAATATTCAGATTCTTCCTTGTCTATCGTAATTGTGCTTTTCGATTTTGAAAAGCACAATTCATAGGAAAGAAAAAACCATCTCACGAATTCAATATCAATCAATAGAAATTGAAATAAATAGAATAAAATATAACATAAACAATAAAAAGAAGAAAATAACTAAAATAGAATATATAGAAATATATAAAGACTATAAAAAATATAAAAAGATGATAAAAAAAAGATAAAATACACAATACTGAGTACTTTGAATCAAGTAGACAGAAAGATTCTTATTTTTCATATTACCTAGCTCTAACTAATATGAGAAGTGAAATACAAATACAATTTAGTAAAATTGAATCATTTGTCTTACAATTCAAAAATGGAAATTTGGAAGTTCTTTGAAACATGTCAATTAAGATTTTTCCAAGACTTTTTTTTGTCGCACAAAAAAACTTTTTGACTGTCCGGTGGAAACAGATTTAGCTAAAGAAAAAGCTTTTACTGCCTCTAAAGATCCTTTTTTTTTCCAAAGATTTCTACGAATATGCTTTTTTGACATAGAAGTACGTTTTTTTGGAACTGCCATTCAAAAGGTAGGTGACTCCTTTTTATCGTTGTATGTGAAAGACATATATTATTCAAAATAAATTACTCTTTATTAGTCATTATCTATACTTAATACTTAATTCCATAAATTTCAAGATTCCCTCAAGAATATCATAACATAAAAATAGAAAAAAAATAAGAAAAGAAAAATATTCTAAAACGATTCTATTTTAATAGACAAATAGATTTCTATTTTCTATCTTCATTATGATATTTGCATAATGTAATAATCATATACGTATTTTAGATTTCTTGTTTTCTAAAGGAATATATACAAAAAGAATATACAAAATTAAAGTAATTTAATTTGAATATTTATTATTCTGTAATGGAATATATTTTAATTTGAATTTTGAATATAAAATATTTTCAAATAAAATAAAAAATAAATAGAATATGAATATTAAGATAGAATATTGATAGAATAGAAGATATAATATTAGAGTCATATATACAATATTGAATATTGCAAATATTCATATTTCATATTCAGAATAGTAATAAAAACAGAATAGTAATAAAAAATATCTTTCTTTTCTAGATTTTTAAGTTATAAGTTGATTAAGAACTAAACAATAAACTTGATTAATTATTTGATATTTTATTTGATATTTGACCAACCAATTGCAACTTTTCTTTCAAATATTTGATAAAACAAAAAGTCATAATTCCAATATTGTGTATTTTTGTATTTGATCTTTTTCATGTTTTTTTCTTATTGTTTTGTTCTTTTCGAAAGAGATCAGAATTGGTGAATCGGAAACAATTATAAGAAAAAAAGAAAAATTTGTTTTCTTATGGAATCTATATATAAATATGCATGGATAATACCCCTTTTTCCGCTCCCAGTTACTATGTCAATAGGATTTGGACTTCTACTTATTCCGACAGCAACAAAAGATCTTCGTCGTATGTGGGCTTTCCTAAGTGTTTTACTACTAAGTATAGCTATATGGTTTTCGGCCAATCTGTCTATTCAGCAAATAAATGGAAGTTTGACCTATCAATATCTATGGTCTTGGACCATCAATAATGATTTTTTATTAGAGTTCGGACACTTGATCGATCCACTTACTTCTATTATGTCAATACTAATTACTACTGTTGGAATCATGGTTTTTATTTATAGTGACAATTATATGTCTCACGATCAAGGATATTTGAGATTTTTTGCTTATATGAGTTTTTCCAATGCTTCAATGTTAGGATTAGTTACTAGTTCCAATTTGATACAAATTTATATTTTTTGGGAACTAGTGGGAATGTGTTCGTATTTATTGATAGGCTTTTGGTTCACACGACCCGTTGCAGCAAGTGCTTGTCAAAAAGCTTTTGTAACTAATCGTATAGGAGATTTTGGTTTATTATTAGGAATCTTAGGATTCTATTGGATAACTGGTAGTTTCGAATTTCGGGATTTGTTCCAAATAGTGAATATCTTGATCCATAATAATGGGGTCAATTCTTTATTTGCTACTTTATGTGCCTTTTTATTATTTGTTGGTGCAGTTGCTAAATCCGCACAATTCCCCTTTCACATATGGTTACCTGATGCCATGGAAGGCCCCACTCCTATTTCGGCTCTTATACACGCTGCTACTATGGTAGCAGCAGGAATTTTTCTTGTAGCTCGGCTTCTTCCTCTTTTCATAGTTATACCTTACATAATGAATCTCATTTGTTTAGTAGGTATAATAACAGTACTTTTAGGAGCTACTTTAGCTCTTGCCCAAAGAGACATTAAAAGAAGTTTAGCTTATTCTACAATGTCTCAATTGGTTATATTATGTTAGCTCTAGGTATAGGTTCTTATCGAGCTGCTTTATTTCATTTGATCACCCATGCCTATTCTAAAGCTTTATTGTTTTTGGGATCCGGATCCATTATTCATTCAATGGAACCTATTGTTGGATATTCACCAGAGAAAAGTCAGAATATGGTTCTTATGGGAGGTTTAACAAAATATGTTCCAATTACAAAAACTACTTTTTTTTTAGGTACACTTTCTCTTTGTGGTATTCCGCCTCTTGCTTGTTTTTGGTCCAAAGATGAAATTCTTCACGATAGTTGGTTGTACTCACCAATTTTCGCACTAATAGCTTGGTTCACAACAGGATTAACCGCATTTTATATGTTTAGGATGTACTTACTGACCTTTGATGGGTATTTGCGCATTCATTTTCAAGATTATAGTAGTATTAGTAGTACAAAAGATAGCTCGTTTTATTCAATATCTCTATGGGGAAAAGGGACACTTAATAAAGTCAATAGGAATTTGTTTTTTTTTTCAAAAGATCTATCTAAAATTGACAAGAATGTAAGAAGTAAGATACGAGACTTTAGTACTTACTTTAGAAATAGGTACACTTATATGTATCCTCACGAATCGAGCAATACTATGTTATTTCCTCTCCTTGTATTAGTACTATTTACTTTGTTCATTGGATCAATAAGAATTTCTTTTAATGGAGGAATAATAGATTTGGATCTATTATCGAAATGGTTAACTCCATCGACAACCTTTTTTCATCAGAAATTGAATTCTTCTGAGGATTGGTATGGATCTTTATCAAATGCTTTTTTTTTTCAGTAAGTATAGCTCTTTTCGGACTATTTATAGCATCTATTTTTTATGGATCTATTTATTCATCTTTCAAAAATTTAGACTTAATGAATTTCTTTTTAAAAAGAGGTCCCAAAAGAATTATTCTGGACAAGATAAAAGGTGTTATATACAATTGGTCATATAATTGTGGTTATATAGATATTCTTTATACTGGAATTTTCACCATGAGTATAAGAGGTTTAGCCGAGCTAACTCAGTTTTTAGATAAATATCTAATTGATGGAATCCTAAATGGGATTGGTGTTGCAAGTTTCTTTATGGGCGAAGGGATAAAATATATAGGAGGTGGACGAATCTCATCTTATTTATTCTTGTATTTTTCTTATGTGTCAACCCACATATTCATTTTATTCATTCTTTTCTTTTTCTCTTCTTTCAGTCTTCCCAATTCCCAATTCTCTTGATGGGTCTCCAGATCAGAATCTTCGTAAACTGGGCTATCTTGATCTTGATAGCGTGCCTCTTTAAATTTAAAGTGAAATTCATCCTTTGTTTTTTCCTTTCCATTCACTCGGATCTCTTCCGTTTCATCTATTTTGTCCAGATCCTCCCTTTCTTCCGAAAAAAGGGAAGGGTTTTCTTCGGTGGATCCCTCTTGTTCCTGTTTAGTCTCCTTCATTTCGGAAGTTGTTTCTACATCGCTTTCTTCCTTTCTTTCTCCCCCTTCTTCCGTTTCTGAGGTTTCTTTCTCTTTCAGTTTCTTAGTGACAATAGGCGACGGCATTCTGCCTAAATAGTAGACACAGGTGATAAATAAGAGAATACTAAAGATTCGAGCCATAGAATTTCTCAATTCTGACACAAGATACTTATTAGATCGAATAGAATGATTTTGCCGTATCCAGAATAATACCAATCCAACCCATTTCATGAATAAAATGTGACCAATTAACCAACCAACAAAACTACTTGTTAAAAATACAATCTTGTTGTTGCATCGAAACATATAAATGTTGACTAATCTGGCTAACGTGGAACTTGGTAAAATGAAATGGTTGAATAATTGAAAAATTAGATTATTCAGGAATACACATTGAATGCTGAGATTACGCATTGAATTTCTGGTAGTAGATCCATAATCAAAAAAGTTTTTATGATTGTTCCAGAAGAAATGAAACAAAAGATACGGTAGAACTAGGACAGTTATTGTATGAGGTCTACCCAATGCTAGATGCAGAGGCGCATAATAGATCGATATGAACATCATGAGCTGTCCCGCAATAAAACCAGTTGTTGCTGATACCTCCTTCTCGGTTCCTTCTTCCATAACCCGAGCTCGGAGAAGGAAGAGATAAGAGGGCCCTATGGAGAATGTGGTCAGAAATCCATAATAGAGCCCGACCACAACGACCGAATTTATTATCTTCATGCATAAGGATAATGGATTACCTAGTAGAAAAGATTTAAAAATCATCACAAACCTCCCCTTTTTCTTTTCTATTGCAATTTCTCGATTATTATATGATGATTCCTTAACTTTCCATATCTATATAGATAGAAACAGATATACTATAAATGACATCTCTTATGTCAATGACACAAAAGGGATATGAAATGAATGGAATTGGGATATAGATGGAATATAATGAAATAGAGCCACATTGAGGTTCCCTATGAAATGAGGCATGGAACGGAGCCACTACGAAGAAGTTCCTGGAGTTACGAAGGAAGCTTCGGACTCATATTGTTCATGGGTTGAGAACGGGAGTTGAACTCTATGAGGTCGAATCTCCCGTTGTTCCTCAGTAGCTCAGTGGTAGAGCGGTTGGCTGTTAACTGACTGGTCGTAGGTTCGAATCCTACTTGGGGAGATTTGATTCATTCTTTCATGAAGAATTGAAGGCTCGCTTTGACCGTTAGGAGTAGGTAACTCGTTCCCTGTCTTTGTTTCTATTGCATTCTATCTCATCGTATCACATTCTGTTCTACAAGATTTGAGAATCACCCTCAATACCTCGGCATAGATCCGACCTTTGTAAATAGCCAATTCAGAATTCTCAACAGTGCATCAAAGATGCAGTCATCGATTC